GGGGTTCGAATCCCTCTCTTTCCCGTTTTGTTGATGAATTGATATTTTTTATTTTAAATTTCTCGAACTTTTAGAATTTTTTATTAAACGTGTAAAAAAAAATAAGGGATTTTTTATTCTTCACGGCCAGGATTACGTACTGGATCATTAGACAAAAATCCGAAGATGAAGAGAGAAACAAAGAATATCACTACTGTGTAAACAAATAGTTTAAGAGTAAGCATTACACAATCTCCATGATCGTTTTTTTTTTTGAAAAAAAAAAAGGGGGAATATATTCTCCGTTTTCACATATCCTATATTTGTATTTGTTTGATACTATGAAATAAAGCTAAGAATCGTTGTTTATTAATTAGTTGATTCTAACCTTATACTTAATACTTATATCCTTAACAACTATATAACTATTATATAACTACTGTACTACCGTATATATAAATATAATCTATAAATATATATACCATAATACATAAATATGTTATTAGCATTGGAAAGCTGGAAAAAGGTCCCCAGAACGGAGTTATCGTGTTTATCCACGAATTTCAATGTTTGAATCTAGGATTTATATTGTAAGACTTATATGATCTTATCAATTGTTATAATTCTTTTTTTTTAGTACATTATTAAATTAAAGACCTCATCGAAAACTTAGAGCGGCTTGCCAAACAAATGCTAAGAGAAAAAAGAATACAGGTATGACTGGCATAACATTTACGATTGGATTTAAAAAAGCGTAGGCCTCGGGCAATTTTGAAAAGAAAAAAAGACTCGAATAAAGAGTAAAATTAAGACAGATCAAACTAAAGATATTAAATGTAACAACCATTTTTTCGTGAAGATAATTGCATTTTGATTGAGTTTTTAATATAAAAAAAAAGAATTTGATTGTCTACTTTATTATTTTTTTTATATTTACCCAATCAAAAAAACTTCTATTATAAAATATCATATCAAAGGATAATAGAATAGAAGAAATTAAACTTTCACATAATATTTTAATTCAATTATATGTAATGATCAATGAATTGGGTTTTATTCGATATTTAGACATGTTAAAATACTAGCAACATTTTAATCAATTTAGTAAATATAAATTTTGACCCGAATTGATAAGTAATCAATACCAATATTAGTTTTATTAGTATTGAATAGAAATCGAATTGGGGCGTAGTCAAGTGGTAAGGCAACGGGTTTTGGTCCCGCTATTCGGAGGTTCGAGCCCTTCCGTCCCAGAACATACCTGTTTTATCAGAATAAACGTTTTTTTTGAACGAATTTCTATTCCATATCCATAATATAATGAATATAAACCGATTGGGTGGAAAAACATAGGATCGAGTCCGTTTATCACGAGGTATCTATCTTTTTCTTACTATTTTAGTATTATTATAAAATAAGAATCTGATTATGAATAATACTAAAACAAACACTTTGTTTTAACTGTATCGCACTATGTATTATTTGATAACCCAAAGAATATTTTACTTTGGTTCAAATAAACTTTCAAATTAAAATGAAAGAATTCAAAAAAAATTTAGACCTAGAGCGAACTCGGAAACAGGACTTATATTTTTTATATCCACTTTTTTTACAGGAGTATATTTATGCACTTACTCCTAATAGTAGTTTCAATCGATCAAGTTTGTTCGAAAATGTAGGTTATGACAAAAAGGTTAGGTTATTAATTGTGAAACGCTTAATTACTCGAATGGATCACCATAATTCTTTTCTTAGTTATACTTATGATTATAACCAAAATGCTTTTTTTGGGCACAACAAACATTTTTATTTGCAAATAATATCGGGTAAGTTAACGGTTATTGTGGAAATTAAACTTTTCCTAGGCGTAGTATCTTCCCTTGAAGATAATAAAATAAATAAAATAGACGAATCTAAAAATTTACAATCAATTCATTCCATATTTCCCTTTTTAGAAGATAAATTCTCCCGTTTAAATTATGTGTCAAATATACTAATACCTTATCCTGTTCATCTTGAAATATTGGTTTTAATTCTTCGTTGTTGGGTGAAAGATACTTCTTCTTTACATTTTTTACGATTCGTTTTCCACGAGAATCGTAATTGGAACCATTTTTTTTTACAAAATAAATATATTTCCACCCTTTCAAAAAGAAATCAGAGATTCTTTTTATTCTTATATAATTCTCATGTCTGTGAATACGAATCTATTTTTGTTTTTTTACGTAACCAATCCTATCATTTACAATCAACGTTTTTTAGAACCTTTTTTGAGCGAACTATTTTCTATGGAAAAATAAAAAAAGAGTATCTTGTAAATGTCTTTACTAAAGATTTTGAAGCCATATCATGTATGTTCAAAGATATTTTTATGCATTATGTTAGGTATAAAGGAAAGTCTATTCTGGCTTCAAAATGGACGTTTTTTATTCTGAATAAATGGAACTATTACCTTGCTCTCTTTTGGAAATGTCGTTTTTATGTGTGGTATCAATCAGAAAGGATAAAAACATTATCCAAGCATTTCCTTGACTTTATAGGTTATCTTTCAAGTGCAAATATACGATTCAACCCTTCGTTTGGACGAAGTCAAATGATAGAAAATTCATTTATAATAAATAATAATAATATTATTAAGACGTTTGATACCACAGTTCCAATTATACCTTTGGTTGGACCATTGGTTAAAGCGAAAGTTGGTGACGTCTTAGGTCACCCCATTAGTAAGTTGATCTCGGCCAATTTATCAGATTATAATATTATTGACTTATTTTGTCATATATGCAGAAATATTTCTCATTATTACAGCGGAGCGTCAAAAAAAAAGAGTTTGTATCAAATAAAGTATATACTTCTACTTTCTTGTACTAGAACTTTAGCTCGTAAACACAAAAGATCTTTACGTGCTTTTTTGAAAAGAGTAGGTCCAAAAGTTTTGGAAGAATTTTTTATGGAGGAGGAGCAAGTTCTTTCGTTGATCTTCTCAAGGTATTCTTTTCCTTCGCATAGATTGTATAGAAAAGGTCGTATTTGGTATTTGGATATTTATTATTTGTATTAACGATCTAGTCAATCCTGAATGATTGGTTATAAAATCATGTAACTGAAAATTATCCCTAAATGATGACAAAAAGTTCTATTATGAAACGTTTATGTAGGAGGTTACGACAAGAAGACGATATAAAGTATATATACATAGGGAATCCGTGTGCAATGAAAAAAAAGTCAAGCGCGGTTTAGCGGGGGAGGTCTTATTTATCTTATTTTAAATTTCTTTAAAATTTCGAACGTTAACAAGGAAATTCTCTACGCCATCCAACTGGTTCCGTGTTCAAGTACCGTATCCCATTTTTAGAATTATAGAATTATATTGAAATTTTATTCCATTCGTATTTTTTTAGTTATTCACAAAGAATTATGACGGGGTAAGGGTAAGATAACTAGTAATGAAGGATGTTGATATTGGTTGACAAATATATATATGTTATGGTATACTGTTGAATAACAAGCTTCTCATTCTTTATAAAATTATAATAAAATAAATGGAATTTCAATTTATAGAGAATTTTCGTGCTTGGGAGTCTCTGATGATTAAATAAACTAATATTTTACCATGACTGCAATTTTAGAGAGACGCAAAAGTGAAAGCCTGTGGGGCCGTTTCTGTAACTGGATAACCAGCACTGAAAACCGCCTTTACATTGGATGGTTTGGTGTTTTGATGATCCCTACTTTATTGACTGCAACTTCGGTATTTATTATTGCCTTCATTGCTGCTCCTCCAGTAGATATTGATGGTATCCGTGAACCTGTTTCCGGATCTCTACTTTATGGAAACAATATTATATCTGGTGCCATTATTCCTACGTCTGCAGCTATAGGTTTACATTTTTACCCAATATGGGAAGCTGCATCCGTTGATGAGTGGTTATACAACGGAGGTCCTTATGAGCTAATTGTTTTACACTTTTTACTTGGTGTAGCTTGTTACATGGGACGTGAGTGGGAACTTAGTTTCCGGCTGGGGATGCGTCCTTGGATTGCTGTTGCATATTCAGCCCCTGTTGTCGCTGCTACTGCTGTTTTCTTGATTTATCCAATTGGTCAAGGAAGTTTTTCTGATGGTATGCCTCTAGGAATTTCTGGGACTTTTAACTTCATGATTGTATTCCAGGCTGAGCACAACATTCTTATGCACCCTTTTCATATGTTAGGTGTGGCTGGTGTATTCGGTGGTTCTCTATTCAGTGCTATGCACGGTTCTTTGGTAACCTCTAGTTTGATCAGGGAAACTACCGAAAATCAATCTGCTAATGTGGGTTACAGATTCGGTCAAGAAGAGGAAACTTATAATATTGTAGCAGCTCATGGTTATTTTGGACGATTGATCTTCCAATATGCTAGTTTCAACAACTCTCGTTCTTTACATTTCTTTCTAGCGGCTTGGCCTGTAGTAGGTATCTGGTTCACAGCCTTAGGTATCAGCACCATGGCTTTTAACTTAAACGGTTTCAATTTCAACCAATCCGTAGTTGATAGTCAAGGTCGTGTGATTAATACCTGGGCCGATATCATTAACCGTGCTAACCTTGGTATGGAAGTTATGCATGAACGTAATGCTCATAATTTTCCTTTAGATTTAGCTGTTGTTCAAGTTCTATCTACAAATGGATAAGATTCTTTCCTGGTGTATATGAGTTCTTGGAAGTAAAGGAGCAATATTAACCACACGAAAAAAAAATTGCTCCTTTACTTAGTTGTTTAGTACTCTTTTTTAACTCTTACTATACTAGGTTTAATCCTTTCTTATCTCTTAGCATATGGGTTGCTTTCAAAATAAATAGTTTATAGTTTATTCTATTAAATATAAAATTTTTTAATTTTAATTGAATCTTATCTTTTCTTATTTATTTATTAAAAAAAAAGGATAGTTAATATTGAAAGGGTGGATGTAGCCAAGTGGATCAAGGCAGTGGATTGTGAATCCACTATGCGCGGGTTCAATTCCCGTCGTTCGCCCA